TCTCATTATGAACTGAACAGGGCTGGTGTTTTTACACGAAATCTCTAGCCAACCTTCCTGCAAGAGATCCTTTCTTAACATCGAGCATATTGGTACTAGAGAGAAATGATAACTCCAACAATTTCTTTGTTCTCAGCGCCCCCGAATTTCCGGGAATGAGTCACTTCAACAGCCTTCGATGGTTCTATGGGTATCCAAAATACAAACACGATGGATGTTTGTTGTCCCAACCATTCTTCGTAGTCCCGAGCCTGCTAAGGAAAGGGATAATGTCTCACAAAGTTTTTGTGTTATGGATTCCGGGGTGTAGTGCTTCTTCCCCTATGCTGCCTATTGGTACTAGTAGCGTAGGATTGACCTGTAATAACGAACCGATAGGTATAAACCTTCGCTCAATACTAGAATCGACAATTCAAACTTAGTATCTGAGGCTGCATTAATCGAGGATACACAACAGAAGGAGTTGTTCTATTTCCAAACTTTACCTTCAACAAGCGTAGATTTCTTTTTCTTTTTATCCCGATCCCGAATCGTGTGTCTTTCTCGTAAGACTAAGAGGAATAAAAAATTCAAATCGCACCATCCCTGTAATAGCTAAATGCCTCTTTTTCTCCTGAAGTTGTCGGAATTATTCGTAATAAGATATTGGCTACAATTGAAAAGGTTTTATCAATAAAATTTCCATTTATCCGCGGTCTAGGCATAGGCAGCAATCCATTCGAAAATTCTTAGCATTCCCTCTCTCTCATGGAAACAGGATCCCACAACGAAAAGAATGGTACAGTACGAAATAACATAAAAATAGAGTCAGTCAAAATTCAAAAAAATATGTGCCTTCTATGAAATTTTGATGGAATTAGGATCCCAAGAAGAAAAAGGATCGAATACTCATAATCAGTCTATGATGAGAAGAGAATAACCGCCTATTTTATTTTGTCTTGTGTACATAGCGGGGATACACGAGACACTCCAAATAGAAAAACAATCCCATAGAAAAGATAGCTTAGGAATTTGTACTAGATCGATGGCCTAGGGGTTTGTTGTTGAGAACTCGAAACCTGGATTGGAAAGGAGTTTGAGAAGTCTTAGGGTATCAAATCGTAGTCTAACTAGAATGATGATCTAAAGAGATCCATTAATCCGCGTCTAAAAAATATAGATCCCTCAATCGGTCGATTTGTTCGAATTTATAATTTCGTGATTGAATCGGGAAGAAAGGGATACGCCGACAAAGAAGAGAACCTTGTTTTGGCAAACAGGAAGAGTTAATCGTTTTCACAAGTAAAGCAATTTTCTCTTTATCTCGGGAGCCTCGAAGGAAAGATCTTTCTTTGACTTGTATCAAAAATTTTCTATTTTGATAGCTTTTTATCGTTAGAGTTGATTAGTCGGACCTACCCAATAATTCAGATAAATGACTCGCAATTCACTCGGGGGGCATAATCATTATGTAGGAGAGATGGCCGAGTGGTTCAAGGCGTAGCATTGGAACTGCTATGTAGGCTTTTGTTTACCGAGGGTTCGAATCCCTCTCTTTCCGTACCTTCACCCAACGCACCGATCTTACTAACCACAATAGATCAAATAAGAATCGATATCAGTCTTCCATACAGTTAGACCGTTCTTTGATATAGATTCTCTATTCCTAATGGCTGTGGCACGTAAAAAACTGAAAAGAAAGGGGGAGATACGGAAAGAAAATCTCCCTCTCGATCTATGATACTGAAATAAGAGAAAAATACGGCTCAAACCCTTCTTTCTCTTAACCTTAGGTTAATTTACTTCGCCGAAAAGGAGCAAAGTTGTCCGCATTTTACCTTATTACTTTACCTTATTAGAAAAATTTTGGATTTTCGTTCGGTTTAAGTCTGACGAGAATAATATTCTACGACTAGCAATTCATTTATTTCCAAACCGACCCATTTACTATCTATTATTTGATTGACTAATCCTTTATATTGCACTGGGTCAAGAGTTAAATGATTTGGTAATTCCTCGTGAGGAGAGGAATCGAGAGAATTTTGAATTAGAACTTTAGATTTTCCGTCATCCTTTGCCGTAATAGTATCTCGGGGTTTGCAGCGATAACTTGGTAGGTCTACGATCCGACCATTTACTAAAATATGTCGATGGTTAACTAATTGGCGAGCTCCCGGAATAGTCGGAGCCATACCCAATCGAAAAAGAATGTTATCCAAGCGCATTTCAAGTAATTGTAGTAAAACCTGACCTGTTGGACCTTTGGCCTTTCCGGCGATACGAACATATTTAAGCAATTGGCGTTCTGTAAGACCATAATGAAAACGCAATTTTTGTTTTTCTTCTAGGCGAATACGATATTGGGATTTTTTCCGAAACCCCGATTGGTTTCTACGATCTTTTCGGTCTTTGGGACTTTTATTAGTTAGGCCCGGTAAAGCCCCCAGCCGGCGTATTTTTTTGAAACAAGGTCCTCGGTAACGTGACATAAAGACTCCTTCCTCTTATTTATATTTCACTTTTATTGATGAAATTTCATTTTACAGAATAAAACTAAACTCAAACTGAACTAAATGAGAAATGAAGTGAAATTGACTCAAATGTACTATTAAAGAATAACGAAATGTACTATTAAAGAATAACGAAATGTACTATTAAAGAATAACGAAATGTACTATTAAAGAATAACGAGATGAATTGGATAAAGAAATATCCAGCTCTTTACTTTATATTCTCTATAGAGATATAGAAAAAGAAAAGGATCTTTTTATGTCCTAGTTGGAAGTTCCTATAACCTAATAGAAATCGATGACTTTTAGCAAAAGGGAAAGACATTTTTTTCACTCGTCTTTGATTTCAAAAGGACATTCTCAATGATGAAAAATCAAAAAAAGAAAGAGAGAAAAGCCTACTATCGGAATCGAACCGATGACCATCGCATTACAAATGCGATGCTCTACCTTCTGAGCTAAGTAGGCTGACATACGACAAATTCGACACGCCTAGGAATTCAATAAACTCTCAGAATCCTTGCTTGCTATTAACTATATAGAATACAATTCTAAAAAAAAATTCTGATTTATTTATAATAAATATGAATCAAAAACAAGAAAATATAAAATTAAAAAAAATCGGAAATCTTATAGAACATAACGATTCATTTGGGCCTATCGAATTTCGACTTCTTTCTCACCATAATATTATAGATTATTGAATAAGAAATGATAAATATTCAAAAATTTTTTTTGTTTTTGAATTCAACCGACATTTGAAATTCTTTTGATTACCCTTCTCTCTTTTCTTCCCTATCATCTATCTTGCAAATTCTAATTCTTGAAGGGAATTCTTAGTTATAACAAATGAGACATTCCGCCGCTTTCATTCGGAAAGGTGGAATTTAGGACACAAAATCGATCGTTTAAGTCATGAACATTACTATAGAAAAGTGATCGGACGGAGGACAGATAGATATATGGGACGGATCCACTTATATTGAATTGTAGAGACATAAATGATAAAATCGTTTTTGATTGGACCAAAAAGCAAAGATGACAAAAGACTTTATCGAGATAGCAATAAGTCTCTACTAAATTCAATAGTGCCGGTAGAAATAAAAGACAAGTGGGAAGGACATCACAGTGAGATCCTAATCTCAAAGGGGGATATGGCGAAATTGGTAGACGCTACGGACTTAATTGGATTGAGCCTTGGTAGGGAAACTTACTAAGTGAGAACTTTCAAATTCAGAGAAACCCTGGAATTAACAAAAATGGGCAATCCTGAGCCAAATCCCGTTTTCTGAAAACAAGGTTCGGAAAGCGAAAATCAAAAAGGATAGGTGCAGAGACTCAATGGAAGCTGTTCTAACAAATGGAGTTGATTGTCTTACGTTGGTAAAGGAATCTTTCTCTTGAAACTTCAGAAAGAGTGAAGGATAACCCTATATAATATACATAGGTAAGATATGCGTACTGAAATACTATAAAATATCAAATGATTAATGACGACTCGAATCTATATTTGTTATATGAAAAATGGAAGAATTCTTGTGAATCGATTCAGATTGAAGAATGAAGAGACAAAGCATTCACTCCAGAGTCTGAGAAATCTTTTTAAGAATTGAGTCATTGGACGAGAATAAAGATAGAGTCCCATTCTACATGTCAATATTGGCAACAATGTAATTTATAGTAAGAGGAAAATCCGTCGATTTTAGAAATCGTGAGGGTTCAAGTCCCTCTATCCCCAAAGAGCCTATTTCGCTGTCTAACGCTTGAGTCTATCCTTTTCTTTATATTGATCCTTTTTTTCGTTAGCGCTTCCAAATTCCTTCTCTTTCCCATTCACCTACGCTTTTACAAACCGCTCTGAGCGGAAAGGTTTTTCTCTTCTCACGAGTTTTGTGGGATAGAGTATACATGTACAAATGAACATCTTTGAGCAAGGAATCCCCCTTTGAATTTGAATGATTCAAAATGGAGATTTTTATTCATCCTGAAACTTACTAAGTTGTTCGTTTAACGATCCAATAAATTCCGGGATCTGGACGAGACTTTCTAATATCCTTTCAATTGACATATACCCAACTTCTCTAGTAAAATGAGGATGCAGTATCGGGACTAGTCGGGATAGCTCAGCTGGTAGAGCAGAGGACTGAAAATCCTCGTGTCACCAGTTCAAATCTGGTTCCTGACACACGATTCATTTGGCTGAGCCTCTATAAAGTAATTGATATGAATCGAGATACATTTTGATTAAATTCATTAAGAGTCTAGATCATAATACATATTAGCCCTCTCGGTTTTTAGAGAGATATCCCATCTATTTTTATTTGATAGATGGGTAAAAACTTTCTTAGACAAAGTATCTAAGAAATGAGCTTCTAGATTTCTATTCTTTTGAGTTGATTTATCCTCTCCTTCAAAAAAACGAATAGAAATCGAATCCGATACCCGTTCATTCCCTTGTATTTTTTTCAAATTCTATTTTTGCATTGCCTCCTAACATTACATGACTTTGTT